AAATTTCTTATTCTATATTAAATAGGATTTTTGAACATTTTTTTTTATATTCAAATCAAGAAGTTCTAATTGGTCAAATAACCAATTGCTTAGTGAATGTGAATACTTAGTCATTAAGTATTAGTTTATTCAGAATAGAATTCTTAACTAATTTTAGACAAAATTATTTGACTGCCTTCCATTCCAAACAAAAAGATTTTTATATCTTATATCTTTTTGTTTAGCTTTAGTTATAGATTTTTTATAGAATTTTATAGAAAAGGATATCTGTTACTTTACTTTCTATTTTACATAACATAGAATAAAAAAAAATTTCAAGTTTTTCACTTAAGATTAAGTAAAGGTTGGCTTTTTAAACTTTTCGACGTGGCTTATTACCTACATGTAAATCAAATGTAACACAGCAAAAATAGACAGAGGTAAAAGGTAAAAGTCGAAATTTGAATTCATTATTTTATTTCATTTTTTGTTTTTTTTATATATAAATATATTTCATATAGTTATTTATAGTATATAGTAATTTTCTGCTTTTAATTTAACGAAGAGGGTATAGTCTAAAATCTAAATACATAGATAATGATATAGGAAACAAAAATTCGTTTGAACAATAGATGTCTTTCACATCCAACTATAAGAATGAGTAATCAATTCAATTTTAAATGGCAGTTCCAAAAAAACGTACTTCTATTTCCAAAAAGCGTATTCGTAAAAATATTTGGAAAAAGGGGGGCTATTGGGCAGCGTTAAAAGCTTTTTCATTAGCAAAATCTCTTTCTACCAGGAATTCAAAAAGTTTTTTTGTACGAAAACTAAGTAATCAAATCTTGGAATAATCGGAATCGGCATGACTCAAAAAAAAGGGTATAAGAAATTCTAAAAAATTTTATTTATCATTTAGATTTAGAATATAAAATATAGAAAATAAACAATTTTAATATGGAGTAAATGCTTTGCATTCCCTAATTACTGTTTTGAACTGTATAAATATAAAATTATAAAATTTGAACTTTTTTTTCATATGATATGTAAAATAAGAACTCTTATGTCAGCCGTAAAATGGTACTTTTTTGTTTGAAAAAATAAAAAGAAAAAAAAAATAGAAGATTTTATTCTTTTTTAGTCTAGTTTGTCATTTCTAAGATGGGGATTTTTTTCCCCATCAACTTATTTATTATTTAAAATTAGCTAAAAAATTCGTTTTTTATTATTACCAAATGAAAACATCTGAAAGATAGAATGTTCTAGTTACAAGAGTTCCATTTCCAAAAAACAGAAACTACACGAAAGTCCATGACAAATTAAAGTGGTACCATAAAATGAACATTACCATAAAATCAAAAATATAATAATATTAGATACTATAGTATATATTTTTATAAATTTTAATAAATATTATTATGAAATTGAAAAATTTCGATTTGTTTAACTCCTTCAATCTCGACGATTGAATAAAAATGGGCTATTATCATTTCAAGCAAGCCGCTATGGTGAAATTGGTAGACACGCTGCTCTTAGGAAGCAGTGCGAGAGCATCTCGGTTCGAGTCCGAGTAGCGGCATGGCATCTTACAAATTCTCAAAAGAATTCAAAAATCCTATAATGAAATGAATTTAATTTCTGATCTCCATTTTATTCATAATTTTGAATGTTAATGGAGGGATTTCTTTTTTTTTTTTTATTTATATTTAATAGAATCTAAATTTTTTATGATATTTTCGACTTTAGAGCATATTTTAACTCATATTTCCTTTTCAACGGTTTCTGTTGTAATTACACTTCATTTGATAACTTTATTAGTCAATGAAATAGGAGGACTATATAATTCATTTGAAAAAGGTATGATAGTTACTTTTTTATGTATAACAGGATTATTAGTTACTCGTTGGATTTATTGGAAGCATTTCCCATTAAGTGATCTATATGAATCATTAATCTTCCTTTCTTGGAGTTTCTACATTATTCACATGATTCCATATTTTAAAAAACAAAAAAATAATTTAAGTGCAATAACCGCACCAAGTGCTATTTTTACCCAAGGGTTTGCTACTTCGGGCCTCTTAACTGAAATGCATCAATCCGCAATATTAGTACCCGCTCTCCAATCCCATTGGTTAATGATGCATGTAAGTATGATGGTATTGGGTTATGCAGCTCTTTTAGGCGGATCATTATTATCAGTAGCACTTATAATCATTACATTTCAAAAAGATATAATAAGAATTTTTGATAAAAGAAAACAATTCTTAAATGAGTCATTTTTCTTCGGCGAGATTCAATATAGGAATAAAAAAGACAATATTTTACAAAGCGCTACTCTTTTTTCTTTTAGAAATTATTACAGATCCCAGTTGATTGAACAACTGGATTATTGGAGTTATCGTGTTATTAGTCTAGGATTTATCTTTTTAACTATAGGTATTCTTTCAGGAGCAGTATGGGCGAATGAGGCATGGGGATCATATTGGAATTGGGACCCAAAGGAAACTTGGGCATTTATTAC